AATGAATTGCCTGACAAAAGGGTTACCTTGATAGGGTAAATAATGCAATTAATATTGCATTCATTATATTTAATAGAATTAAACTATTCCTAAAAGTATCAAAAACTTTTGTGCATCATACACTAAAATATATTTTTAATTAGATTAGATTTAAATATTAGTTAAATCTTTAGTAATAAATGCTCATAAACACTAATTTCAAAAAGATAAGCTAATTAAGCTACTGGGTTCATACCCCATTTATAAAGGTTCTAATCCTTTTCTTTTTAATTTTTAATAATTCAGCAAAAATTAGATTTTTTTTTATTTTAATAACAGGAACTTTAATTACTGTCTCATCAAATTCTTGACTAGGTGCTTGAATAGGGTTAGAAATTAATTTGTTATCATTTATCCCCCTAATAAATAGTAACAATTTAACATCTACAGAAGCCTCACTAAAATACTTTTTAGTTCAAGCAATAGCCTCAGCAGTCTTGTTATTTGCTATTATAATAATATATTTAAATAATTACCCAATTATTCAAGATAATTATTCTTATAATAACTTAATAGTTATTTCATCGTTACTGTTAAAAAGAGGAGCAGCACCTTTTCACTTTTGATTTCCTAATGTCATAGAAGGTCTTTCTTGAATAAATTCACTCACTTTAATGACATGACAAAAAATTGCCCCCCTAATATTAATCTCTTACACAGCACAAAACAACTTTATTTTTGTAGCAATTATTGCTTCAGTGATCACAGGGTCATTAGGTGGACTCAATCAAACATCTTTACGAAAGTTAATATCTTTTTCATCAATCAACCACCTAGGGTGAATATTAGCAGCAATACAAGCAAATGAATCAATATGGAGCATCTATTTTTCTTTTTACACATTTTTATCTTTTAGTTTAACTTTCATATTCAACAATTTCAAAGTATTCCATATTAATCAATTGTTTAATTCATTTTTCAACTCTAAAATTCTTAAATTCATTTTATTCTTAAACTTACTCTCATTAGGTGGGTTACCTCCATTTATTGGATTCATCCCCAAATGATTAGTTATTCAATCACTAGTGTCAAAAAGTCAGTATATGTTAATAACAATTATAACAGTAATAACACTAATTACTCTATTTTTTTACCTACGATTATGTTTTGCAGCATTTATACTTAATTATTATGAAAATAATTGAAATATAGATATAACTATTAACAACATTTCATTTAAAATAGTTTTAATTTTAACATTTATTTCCACATTTAGTCTAATTTTAGTTTCTACAATTTATTTATTCTTATAAATTACAGTAAGGCTTTAAGTTAATCAAACTAATAACCTTCAAAGCTATAAATATAAGTATAAATCTTTTAAGCCTTAGTAAATTTATTACTCCTTTAGAATTGCAGTCTAACATCATTATTGACTATAAAGCCCAGATTTAAATATTAGTTAAATCTTTAGTAATGATCAAAAAGAATAAATTCTTATAAATAGATTTACAGTCTATCGCCTAACTTCAGCCATTTAATCGCGACAATGGTTATTCTCAACAAATCATAAAGATATTGGAACTTTATATTTTATTTTCGGAGCCTGAGCAGGAATAGTCGGTACATCACTTAGAATTTTAGTTCGAGCTGAACTTGGGCACCCCGGTGCACTAATTGGAGATGACCAAATCTATAATGTAATTGTAACAGCTCATGCTTTCGTAATAATTTTCTTTATAGTTATACCTATTATAATTGGTGGATTCGGTAATTGACTTGTTCCTTTAATACTAGGTGCACCTGACATAGCCTTCCCACGAATAAATAATATAAGCTTTTGACTACTACCTCCTTCCCTTACACTACTATTAGTAAGAAGTATAGTGGAAAACGGAGCTGGTACAGGTTGAACAGTTTACCCACCACTATCATCTGTTATTGCTCATGGAGGAGCATCAGTTGATCTAGCTATTTTTTCACTTCATTTAGCAGGAATTTCTTCAATTTTAGGAGCAGTAAATTTTATTACAACAGTAATTAATATACGATCAACAGGAATTTCATTTGACCGAATACCTCTTTTCGTTTGAGCAGTTGTACTAACAGCTTTATTACTTTTATTATCCCTACCAGTTTTAGCGGGGGCAATCACTATATTATTAACAGATCGAAATTTAAATACTTCCTTTTTTGATCCAGCTGGAGGAGGAGACCCTATTCTCTACCAGCATTTATTTTGATTCTTTGGACACCCAGAAGTTTATATTTTAATTCTACCAGGATTCGGAATAATTTCTCATATTATCAGCCAAGAATCAGGAAAAAAAGAAACCTTTGGCTCTCTTGGAATAATTTATGCTATAATAGCAATTGGTCTTTTAGGGTTTATTGTATGAGCTCATCACATATTTACAGTAGGAATAGATGTAGACACTCGAGCATATTTTACCTCAGCTACAATAATCATTGCTGTACCCACAGGTATTAAAATTTTTAGCTGACTAGCTACCCTGCATGGTACACAATTAAATTACTCCCCAGCCATACTATGAACTCTAGGATTTGTATTCTTATTTACAGTAGGAGGATTAACAGGAGTTGTTCTTGCTAATTCATCTGTAGATATTATACTCCATGATACATATTATGTAGTAGCCCACTTCCACTATGTATTATCAATGGGAGCAGTATTCGCTATCATGGCAGGATTTGTCCACTGATATCCACTATTCACAGGATTAAACCTAAACCCTAAATGATTAAAAAGCCAATTTATTATTATATTTATTGGTGTAAATTTAACCTTCTTCCCACAACACTTCTTAGGGCTAGCTGGCATACCTCGACGATATTCAGATTATCCAGATGCTTACACAACATGAAATGTAATTTCCACAATTGGTTCATCTATTTCTCTTTTAGGAATCTTATTCTTTCTGTTTATTATTTGAGAAAGCTTAATAACACAACGACAAGTAATTTACCCTATACAACTTAGTTCCTCAATTGAATGATTCCAAAATACTCCCCCAGCTGAACATAGTTACTCGGAACTACCTCTTTTAATTAATTATCTAATATGGCAGATTAGTGCAATGGATTTAAGCTCCATATATAAAGTATTTTACTTTTATTAGAAACTAATGACAACATGAGCTGCCCTCGGCCTTCAAGATAGAGCCTCTCCTCTTATAGAACAACTTACTTTTTTTCATGATCACACCTTAATAATTTTAGTAATAATTACAACATTAGTAGGTTATTTAATGTTTATATTATTTTTTAATTCATATACTAACCGGAATTTATTGCATGGTCAAACCATTGAAATAATTTGAACTATTCTTCCAGCAATTGTTTTATTATTTATTGCCCTTCCTTCTCTTCGATTATTATATTTATTAGATGAAATTAATGAACCTTCAGTTACATTAAAGGCTATTGGCCATCAATGATACTGAAGTTACGAATATTCAGATTTTATAAATGTAGAATTTGATTCATATATAATTCCAACTAATGAATTAACAACGGATGGATTTCGACTACTAGATGTTGATAATCGTGTGATCCTACCAATAAATTCACAAATTCGAATTTTAGTAAGAGCTGCAGATGTAATCCACTCATGAACAGTTCCAGCTCTAGGTGTAAAAGTTGATGGAACTCCAGGTCGATTAAATCAAACTAATTTCCTAATTAATCGACCAGGCTTATTTTATGGTCAATGTTCAGAAATTTGTGGAGCTAATCACAGATTCATACCTATTGTAATTGAAAGCCTCCCTGTAAATTATTTTATTAAATGAGTAACTAACAGAACTAATTTATAATTTTCATTAGATGACTGAAAGCAAGTACTGGTCTCTTAAACCACTTCATAGTAAATTAGCACTTACTTCTAATGAATTACTTTTAATGAAAAAAAAAAATTAGTTAAATTATAACATTAGTATGTCAAACTAAAATTATTAAATTATTTAATATTTTTTAATGCCTCAAATAGCTCCTATTGGTTGATTAAGTTTATTCCTTATCTTTTCAATTACTTTTATTTTATTCAGAATAATAAACTATTACTCTGTGATTACTAAAACACCTAGATCAAAAGTTTCAGATAAATACTCAACAACTTCTTTAAATTGAAAATGATAACAAATTTATTCTCTGTATTTGACCCCTCATCAAGTATTTTCAATTTATCATTAAATTGAACAAGAACATTTTTAGGACTTCTCCTAATTCCTTCTGCTTATTGATTAATACCATCACGATGGCATATCTTTTGAAACTCAATTCTTCTTACACTCCATAAAGAATTCAAAACCCTTTTAGGACCATCAGGACATTCAGGATCAACTTTTATTTTTGTTTCTTTATTTTCATTAATTTTATTCAATAATTTTATAGGACTATTTCCTTATATTTTTACAAGAACAAGTCATTTAACACTTACACTTACTTTAGCTCTACCTTTATGGTTATGTTTTATAATCTACGGATGAATTAATCACACACAACATATATTTGCTCACCTAGTACCTCAAGGAACTCCTGCAATTCTTATACCATTTATAGTATGTATTGAAACTATTAGTAATATTATCCGACCTGGAACTTTAGCTGTTCGACTAGCAGCTAACATAATTGCAGGACATTTATTACTTACCCTTTTAGGAAACACTGGTCCCTCCCTTTCTTATGCAATTGTATCTTTACTACTAATTGGTCAAATTGCTTTATTAATCCTTGAATCAGCTGTTGCTATCATTCAATCATATGTATTCGCAGTCCTAAGAACACTATACTCTAGAGAAGTAAACTAATGTCAACACACTCAAACCACCCCTTTCATTTAGTAGATTATAGCCCCTGACCTTTAACAGGAGCAATTGGAGCTATAACTTCTGTTTCAGGATTAGTTAAATGATTCCACCAATATGATATTTCATTATTTGCTTTAGGAAATATTATCACTATTTTAACAGTATATCAATGATGACGAGATGTTTCTCGAGAAGGTACTTTCCAAGGGTTACACACTTTACCTGTAACCTTAGGGTTACGCTGAGGAATAATTTTATTCATTTTATCAGAAGTTTTATTTTTTGTTTCTTTTTTCTGGGCATTTTTTCACAGAAGATTATCCCCAGCTATTGAATTAGGAGCTATGTGACCTCCTGCAGGAATCCAACCTTTTAACCCATTCCAAATTCCATTATTAAATACAGCTATTTTATTATCTTCAGGAGTAACTGTTACATGGGCTCACCACAGACTAATAGAAGGTAATCACTCCCAAGCAACACAAGGACTATTTTTTACGGTTCTTCTAGGAATTTATTTTACCATTCTACAAGCGTATGAATATATCGAAGCACCATTTACTATCGCAGACTCAGTTTATGGTTCTACCTTTTTCATAGCAACAGGATTCCACGGGATTCATGTATTGATTGGAACAACATTTCTTCTAGTTTGTTTAATTCGCCATTTAAATAATCATTTTTCTAAAATTCACCATTTTGGGTTCGAAGCAGCTGCATGATACTGACATTTCGTCGATATTGTTTGGCTATTCCTCTATATTTCAATTTATTGATGAGGAGGGTAATTAATTTTTATCTATATAGTATATAAGTATATTTGACTTCCAATCATAAGGCCTACTAATTAGTAGTATAGATAATCTTTTCAATTGCTATTATAACATCAATTTTAATTATTATTACTAGTGTAGTAATAACACTAGCATCTATTTTATCAAAAAAAGCCTTTACAGATCGTGAAAAATGTTCCCCCTTTGAATGTGGATTTGACCCTAAATCTTCTTCGCGTCTTCCTTTCTCCCTTCGGTTTTTCTTAATCACTATTATTTTCTTAATTTTTGATGTAGAAATTGCTCTTATTTTACCTATAATCTTAATTATTTCAGTATCTGACATTGTTATATGAACCATAACAAGAATTGTGTTTATTATTATCCTAATTATTGGGTTATACCATGAATGAAATCAAGGTATATTAAATTGATCATATTAGGGTTGTAGTTAATTATAACATTTGATTTGCATTCAAAAAGTATTGAAATTTCAATCTACCTTATCGCCAGAATATGAAGTGATTTATTACAATTAGTTTCGACCTAATCTTAGGTATTTTATACCCCTATTCTAATAATCTTGAATATAAAATAATTATTAATTGAAGCCAAAAAGAGGCATATCCCTGTTAATGATAAAATTGAGATTAATCTCCAATTAAGGAAGTATGACGTTCAAGAAAAAGCTGCTAACTTTTATCTTTTAATGGTTAAACTCCATTTGTACTTCTTCTATTTATATAGTTTAACAAAAACATTACATTTTCACTGTAAAAATAAAATTTTTATTTTTATAAATTACTAAATAAAATACACTACATCCAAGAATTATTCAATTACCTTAACATCTTCAGTGTTATGCTCTATATTAAGCTACTTGAATAAAAAATAAAGAAAAATGAAAACAAACAAATAATTCATAAAACAAATAATAAAAGATAAATCCTTAATCTGTTATTATGTATAATAGATACATACTGAGAATACTTAATTAATTCATTATATAAATTTTGACCTCCTAAAAATTCAGATCACCCCTGATCAAAAGATTTATATACTCTTATCCCTAACGCTAAAGGATAATTAATAACACCATAAGTTGAAATATAAGGTATAAATCATATAAATCCAGAAAAATAACTTACTAAATAATTATGCAAAGATTTATTAAAATAAAATAAAGAAACATTTGAAATTAAATAACCTAATACCCCCCCTAAAACACAAACTAATAATGTTAATAATTTTATATAAATAGGTAAACAAATTATATAAGGAGTTGAAAAAATTAATCAACTTAATATTCTACCCCCTACAATTCTCATTATTAATAATCCACTTATACCCCGCAGTATAATTCAACCTTCATCTCTTAGTATATTCAAAGAACCACTATTTAATTCTCCTGTTATAGAATAATATACTAATCGGAAAGAATAACAAACAGTTAACCCAGTAGAAAAAAAATAAAGAAAAAAAGAAAATATATTAATATAACTCATTGAAACAATTTCTAAAATTAAATCCTTAGAATAAAACCCAGCTAAAAAAGGCATACCACATAATGCCAAGTTAGCCACATTAAAACATCCAGAAGTTAAAGGTATATACACGCCTAATCCTCCTATTAAACGAATATCTTGAGAATTATTTATATTATGAATAATAGCTCCAGCACATATAAATAATAAAGCTTTAAATAAAGCATGAGTTAACAAATGAAAAAAAGCAAGTTTATAAAATCCTATAGATAAAATTCTTATTATTAATCCTAGTTGTCTTAATGTAGAAAGAGCAATAATCTTCTTTAAATCAAATTCAAAATTAGCTCCTAACCCTGCTATAAATATTGTTAATCCAGAAAATAGCAACAATAAATCTCCTAATCATCCACCTCTTAATAGTATATTAAACCGGATTAATAAATAAACACCAGCAGTTACCAAAGTTGAAGAATGAACTAAAGCCGAAACAGGGGTAGGAGCTGCTATAGCAGCTGGTAACCAAGACGAAAACGGAATTTGAGCTCTTTTAGTTATAGCAGCCAACACAATTAATGCACCAATAATTTCTATTGAAATTCTATTCTTTATACTCTCTAAATAAAAAATATAGTTTCAACTTCCATAATTTAATATCCAAGCAATTGCCAATAAAAAAGCTACATCTCCAATACGATTAGACAAAGCAGTTAATATCCCAGCGTTATAAGACTTAACATTTTGAAAATAAATAACTAAACAATAAGACACCAACCCTAACCCATCTCACCCTAATAAAATTCTGATTAGATTAGGACTAATAATTAATAATATTATAGATAACACAAACATTAAAACTAATATAATAAAACGATTAATATTTATATCTCCTATCATATACTCCTTTCTGTAATAAATTACTAAAGAAGCAATCAACAAAACAAAAGATATAAATAATAATCTTATTCAATCAAACAAAAAAGTTATTACAATTCTAGTTGAATTTACACTAACAACTTCCCATTCCAAAAATAAAGAATAATCATTTAATAAAAATACTAAACTAAAAAAAAAAAAATTAATTCTAAAAACAATTAAAGTTAAAAATCTAATTCTACAAATTGATAAATATTTCACGATCTAAAATGATAAAATCATTTCATTGACACCACAAATCAATATTTTAAATAAACTATTCAGATCTAAAGTCAAAATAAACAAATATCTCTCTTTAAAATCAACAAATTTAAAGGAAATCAATGAAGAAATAATAAAAAATATTCACGAATTTTACCACCTCTAAATGAATAAACCCCTGAAAAAATCTTCCCATGCTGACTGTAAGCATACAAATACAAAGTATAAGCAGCACTAAAAAAAGATAGCAAAGATAAAGCAATTATTGTAACTCAAGATCAACTTACAATTCTATTTAATAAAGAAATTTCACCTAATAAATTTAAAGAAGGAGGGGCAGCTATATTACAAGCTCTTAATAAAAATCACCATAAAGTTATTGAAGGCATAAAATTTAATAAACCTTTATTGATTAATAAACTTCGACTCCCTAACCGTTCATAGGTAATATTAGCTAAACAAAATAGTCCAGATGAACACAACCCATGAGCAATTATTAAAGTATAAGAACCACAAACCCCCCAATAAGTTAAAGTTATAAGACCTCCCAAAACAATTCCTATATGAGCAACTGACGAATAAGCAATTAAAGCCCTTAAATCAGTTTGACGTAAACAGACTAAACTAATTAAAACCCCTCCTACTAATCTAATACTAACTCATAAATAATTATATTTTATACCTCTCAACTGCAAAAAAGAAAAAACACGTAATAATCCGTATCCACCCAATTTTAATATAATTCCAGCTAAAATTATTGACCCTGAAACTGGGGCTTCAACATGAGCCTTGGGAAGTCACAGATGAACCAAAAATATAGGCATTTTAACTAAAAAAGCCAAAATTAAAGAAATATACAACAAATTATAATTAAATATATAATTACTTAATAAATAAAAGTTTATTGTATTTAAATTATTATATAAATAAAATACCCCAACCAATATAGGTAAAGAAACCAACAATGTATAAAATAATAGATAAACTCCTGCTTGAAGACGTTCAGGTTGATACCCTCAACCCAAAATTAAAAATAAAGTAGGAATCAATCTTCTTTCAAAAAATAAATAAAATATAAACAAATTTATTCTTCTAAAAGTTAATACCAAAAAAATCAATAAAATTAAAATATTAAATAAAAATAAATTTTTATAATTATTATATTTATAAACAGATTCACTAGCACTAATTATAAGTGTACAAATTCAAAATCTCAATAAAATAAGACCGTAAGAAATAACATCAAATCCTAAAAAATAAGAAATATTCACAAAATAATTAGTACAATAATTCAAAAAAATGAAAACAAAAGTTACAATAAATAATAAATTTTGAACCATTCAAAATAAACCATTTATAAAACAAATAGGACTAATAAAAAGTATTATAAAAATCAATTTTAACATTGTAATACATTAAATGATTGAAAATAATCATTACCATGAGTTCGAATTATAGAAACTAAAATAGAAAGACCTAAAGCACCTTCACACACTCTAAAAGTTAAAAATATTATTCTAAAAAATCTTCTAAAGTCCATTAAATTTAAATAAATAAATAAAAGAAAAAATAAGCTCAATACAATATATTCTAAACTCAAAAGCATTGATAATAAATGCTTACGATTAGATACAAAAACATAAGTTCCTATTAAAAATAAAAAACAAGGTAGCCCTCAATATAAAATTATTAACATTAGTTTTAATAGTTTAATAAAAACATTGGTCTTGTAAATCAAAAATAAGATTCTATCTTTTAAAACTTCAAGAGAAAAGGAAAACCTTTATCATTAATCCCCAAAATTAATATTTTAAATAAACTACCTCCTGAAATTATACAACTCTTTTTATTCTCTTCAATGCTAATCTCAAGATTAATCTTTATTCAAATAAATCACCCCTTAGCTATAGGATTAATACTACTAATTCAAACAGTACAAATTTGTTTAATTACTGGCCTAATAGCTAAAAGATTTTGATTCTCATATGTATTATTTTTAATTTTCCTAGGAGGTATATTAGTATTATTCATTTACGTAACTTCCTTAGCATCAAATGAAATATTCTCATTATCTATAAAATTAACAATTATATATTCTACTCTTATGTTAATTCTAATAATAACTTCTATATTTATTGATAAAACATCAACTGTCTCATTTATTCAAAATTTAGAAACACAGCCTATATATAATTTTAATTTAATTACCCCTGAAAACTCTTTAAATCTTCATAAATTATATAACTACCCAACAAATTTTATCACTATTTTATTAATAAATTATTTACTAATTACATTAATTGCAGTTGTAAAAATTACTAAACTATTTTATGGGCCTCTTCGACAAATAAACTAATGAATAAACCTTTACGAACCCAACACCCCTTATTTAAAATTGCTAATAATGCTCTAGTGGACCTTCCAGCCCCAATTAATATTTCAGCATGATGAAACTTCGGGTCATTACTAGGTCTCTGTTTAATTATTCAAATTTTAACAGGTTTATTTTTAGCTATACACTACACTGCAGATATTAATTTAGCTTTCAATAGTGTAAATCATATTTGCCGTGACGTAAACTACGGATGGTTATTACGAACTCTTCATGCTAATGGCGCATCATTTTTCTTCATTTGTATTTATTTGCATGTAGGACGTGGAATATATTATGGATCTTATCTATTTACACCTACCTGATTAGTAGGAGTACTAATTTTATTTTTAGTAATAGCAACAGCATTTATAGGATATGTATTACCCTGAGGTCAAATGTCTTTCTGAGGAGCTACAGTTATTACTAATTTATTATCAGCTATCCCCTATCTAGGAATTGATTTAGTTCAATGAGTATGAGGAGGATTCGCCGTAGACAACGCTACACTTACACGATTTTTTACATTCCACTTCATCCTACCATTCATTGTATTAGCAATAACTCTAATCCATTTATTATTCCTACACCAAACAGGCTCTAATAATCCCATTGGGTTAAATTCTAATATTGATAAAATCCCCTTCCACCCCTATTTTTCGTACAAAGATATTGTAGGATTCATTACTATAATTGCGATATTAATCCTTCTAACATTAATTAATCCGTATTTATTAGGAGACCCTGATAATTTTATTCCTGCTAATCCTCTAGTCACTCCAGTTCATATCCAACCAGAATGATACTTCTTATTCGCTTACGCAATTCTACGATCCATCCCTAATAAACTCGGAGGAGTAATTGCTTTAGTACTATCAATTGCCATTTTAGCAATTTTACCTTTCTATCACTTAAGAAAATTCCGAGGTATTCAATTTTATCCTATTAACAAAGTATTATTTTGAACCATAGTTGTTACAGTAATTTTATTAACATGAATTGGAGCACGACCGGTAGAAGAACCTTATATACTAGTTGGTCAAATTTTAACTGTAATTTACTTCCTATATTATATTATCAACCCTTTAGTAAATAAATGGTGAGATAATTTAATTAATTAGTCAATGAGCTTGAATAAGTATATGTTTTGAAAACATAAGATAGAAATAAACCTTTCTATTGACTTTACTAAATTATATTAACCACATATAATAAATCAACAACAATTTTAAACCAATAATAAATAATAAAAAATTTAAAGAAAAAGGTAAAAAACTCTTTCAAGCTAGATATATTAATTTATCATAACGAAAACGAGGCAAAGTACCTCGGACTCAAATAAAAATAAATGAAATAAATGTCAACTTAATATAAAATATAATATTAAAAACATCACAACCTAAAAAAATTACACAAAATAATATACTTATAAATAAAATTCTAGCATATTCAGCTATAAAAATTAAAGCAAATCCTCCTCTTCTGTACTCAACATTAAATCCAGAAACTAATTCCGATTCACCTTCTGCAAAATCAAAAGGAGTTCGATTAGTTTCAGCTAAACAAATACAAAATCATACCAGTCTAATAGGAAATAAAATTACTAAAAATCAAATAATCTTTTGATAATAAAAAAAATCTAAAATATTATAACTTCTAATTAAAAATACAAAAGATAATAAGATTAATGCCATTCTAACTTCATAAGAAATAGTTTGTGCTACAGCTCGTAAACCCCCCAATAACGCATAATTAGAATTAGAAGATCAACCAGCAATCATAACAGTATATACACCTAAACTAGTACAACATAAAAAAAATAATAACCCTAAATTAAACGAAAATAGCTTCACAAATAAAGGAATGCACAGCCAAGCAACTAAAGACAAAAATAAAGAAAAAATAGGAGAAAAATAATAAGAAATATAATTTGATAAAAGAGGGTAAGTCTGTTCCTTAGTAAATAACTTAATTGCATCACAAAAAGGTTGAGGAATCCCTATAAAACCAACTTTATTTGGTCCTTTACGAATCTGAATATAACCTAAAACCTTACGTTCCAAAAGAGTTAAAAAAGCTACTCTTACTAAAACACAAACCACCAAAATTAAACTCCCAATAATAGATAAAATAAATTCTATAAAAAACAAGTACTATTTGTAATATAAATTACATAAATAAATTCTAAATTTATTGCACTAATCTGCCAAAATAGTTAATAACATTAATTATATTCCTAATATAAAATATAATTATTCTAATACCTGGTCCTTTCGTACTAAGGTATTATAATATATTAAAGATAGAAACCAACCTGGCTTACGCCGGTCTGAACTCAGATCATGTAAGAATTTAAAAGTCGAACAGACTTAAATATTAAGCAGCTACACCTAAAAATATATCTTAATCCAACATCGAGGTCGCAAACTTTTTTATCGATATGAACTCTCCAAAAAAATTACGCTGTTATCCCTAAAGTAACTTAATCTTATAATCACTATTAATGGATCAACAATTCATAAATAAATGATTTTAAAATAATTAAAAGTTTATTAAATTTTAATATCACCCCAACAAAATACTTTATATTATAAAAATAAAATAAATCTAAAAAATCTAAATAATATAAAGTATAAAGATTTATAGGGTCTTCTCGTCTTTTAATTATATTTTAGCTTTTTAACTAAAATATAAAATTCTATTGTAAATTTATATGAAACAGCTTATACCTCGTCCAACCGTTCATACCAGCCTTCAATTAAAAGACTAATGATTATGCTACCTTTGCACAGTCAAAATACTGCGGCCATTTAAATAATTTCAGTGGGCAGGCTAGACTTTAAAAATAACTCAAAAAGACATGTTTTTGTTAAACAGGCGGGTAAAATTTTTGCCGAGTTCTTTATAAAAACTTATCATACAAAATTAATTAAACAAAAAAAATATACTAATTCTATCATTATTTCTTTTTATATTTAATTAATAAAAAAATTTTTATAAATAAATTAAAATATAATAAATAATATAAATCATAAAATAATTTATAACAAACTTCATAGTGATTGCTAATTCTAAGCATACAATTTAAATTAACTATTATTAATTTTTAATAGTTTATTCTAAAGCTTATCCCTTAAAATATTCAAATAAATAAATTTTTCAGTTAAATAAATAACTAAAAAATCAAAAATTTGTAAATTAAATTTATTTCTAAAAAAACTAGATACCTTTATAAACGAATAACATTTCATTTCTAATAATTTATTTAAAATAATTTTGACACATTAACTTTAATAAATTACTAACTCTTATAAAATCGAGATTAATATATTTATATATTAATTATTTAATAAACCCTGATACACAAGGTACAATAAATTAAATTTTCTTTTTTCACAAAAATTTTTCAAAATATTTCAATCCTCTTTCACAATACTAATTAACTATTATTAATATTATTTTTTCATTAAAAATTACTAAAACATTAAACTATATAATTATTTTTAATACATTAACATAAAAACAATATAAATTAATAAACAAATTTTGATATAAATCAATTTATATTGATTCGCACAAAAATCTTTTCAATGTAAATGAAATGCTTTACTAAATAAGCTTTAAATTGTCATTCTAGATACACCTTCCGGTACATCTACTATGTTACGACTTATCTTACCTTAATAGAAAGAGCGACGGGCGATATGTGCATATTCTAGAGCTAAAATCAAATTATTTATCTTTAAAATTTTACTATCAAATCCACCTTCACTAAACATTTCAAAATTAGATCCATTTAAATAAATTTATTGTAACCCATCTCTACTTAAACATAAGCTACACCTTGATCTGATATAAATTCTTATAAAAATTATAGAAAATTATTATTCTAATAAAATATTCTGATAACGACGGTATATAAACTGAAAAACAAATTTAAGTGAGGTACATCGTGGATTATCAATTACAGGACAGGTTCCTCTGAATAGACTAAAATACCGCCAAATTTTTTAAGTTTCAAGAACATAACTACTACTACTTTAGTGAATGAAATTACATTTTAAATAACAGGGTATCTAATCCTAGTTTATAACTAAAATTTACAAGCTTCAAAAACTTTATATAAAAATTTCTCAAATTTAAAATTTCACCTAATAAATTTAACTTCATTTTAACATAATTAATTTTAACTTACACTAAACAAATTTTATTTGTATTATTTGTGTAACCGCGGCTGCTGGCACAAATTTAGCCAATACTTAATGAAATTACTATCTCCAAATTTCTTTGATTAATAATTCTATTTACTGAGAATACAATTAAATTTCATTCATCATTAAAATAAATGATAATACACGCAAAAACTTACATATAAAATAAATCAATAATAAAATTTTAAGCCAAAATAAAACTTTAATATTATTAAATAAATTATTTATACACAGTAATAACTAATATAAATATCAACCTAGACAACAATATTTAATTAATATAAAAAAAAAATTAGATTAGATTTAAATAAAATCAGTTAGTAGTATCTCCTGATCAGCAATTACCCCCTAAGTAATACACCGTTTTTCATTAAAAAAATTAGATTAAATTTAACCTATTACAAAATTTAGGTTTAATTAATTCTTACTAGTAAATATTAAATCTAATTTTAAAATTAATATTTCTATTATAATTAAATATAAATAATAAAAAAAAATAAATATATAAATTGAAATAATAATTAAATCAAATAACAAAAAAAAATCATATTTATTACTAAAGATTTAACTAATATTTAAATCTAATCTAATTTTTTTTTTTTTTTTTTTTTTTAATAAATTTAAATAAATATTAAATTTATTTATAAATACTTTATTCATAAATTTATCTTAAATGAAATTTTAATTAATGTATTTATAAAAATATTAAAAATAAATAAATGATATACCAAGTTAAGATTAATATATATATATATGTATATAAATATTTAATTAATTAATATATATCTATATTCATATAAAAAAAAACCTTAAGATTCATAGATGAATAACAATTCTATCAATTTATTAGTATATAATATAATCTAACATTATAAACATTGTTATAAATAAATATTAAAAATAAATATATTATAATCATTTATCTATTTATATAATGTTGATCTTTTAATTCTCGGAAATGTCTATATTGGAATTTTAAATTATCTAGATTTACAAACATTAATTTTATAAACAATACTTTTTTTATTTACTTAAATAACAACAATTTAATTTTTATTTAAAATATGTATATAACTTAAATATAAGTAWAAAAAAAAAAAAAAAAAAAAAAATTAGATGAAAATAGCTTATTTCAAATGAAATAAGTTAATTTCATTC